TACACAATTCGAACAATTTTGAATTTACCCGAACTGAAATAAAAAATGCTTGATCCAAAAATAATGCCCAATTAATAAGACTCAGTTTTGATCTAAAAGAATGAGGTTTTTTTGTTTGGTGAATAACTATCCACACTATTGATTAGTTAGTGAGAATCGTAGTTTAATTTGGATTGAAAATCCCTTTCTATATTCTATTAAAAATTTCAAAATATTGAGTTTCAAACTACTCTTTGGGATAAAGGAACAAGGTAGGTCCAATAATTATACCAATCCACATCTATTAGAATTGAATTCAAATTAATAAAAAACGTATCATAAAAAAATAGAATGACTTCTTTTTCCTGGTCAGGTCAATAAAGTTATGAAAGATTTCGATTTATTTATGTCTTATTTTTATATATAATGGATTTACCTGGACCAATACATAATTTTCTTTTAGTCTTTCTGGGATTGGGTCTTATATTAGGAGGTCTAGGAGTGGTGTTACTTTCCAATCCAATTTATTCTGCCTTTTCGTTGGGATTGGTTCTTGTTTGTATATCCTTAGTCTATATTCTATCGAATTCCTATTTTGTCGCTGCTGCGCAGCTCCTTATTTACGTAGGAGCTATAAATGTTTTAATCATTTTTGCTGTGATGTTCATGAATAGTTCAGAATATTACAAGGATTTTCATCTTTGGACCGTTGGGGATGGGCTTACTGCAATAGTTTGTACAAGTCTTTTTGTTTCACTAATTACTACTATTCCAGATACGTCGTGGTATGGGATTATTTGGACTACAAAATCAAGCCATATTATAGAGCAAGATTTGATAAGTAATAGTCAACAAATTGGGATTCATTTATTAACAGATTTTTTTCTTCCATTTGAACTCATTTCAATCATTCTTTTAGTTTCATTAATAGGGGCAATTGCTGTAGCTCGTCAATAAGAAATCTTTTGAACTGGGAATCCAAATCAAACTTTGTTCTGGGTTATCACATTCATTTTCCTTCAATTCTATTTTTTTTCGTATATAAATCCTTTAGTTCGATCTATTCCCAATATATTCGTTTGTTCTGTACTTGTTATATTTGATTCAATCGAATCGGTTGAATTGTTGTTCATATTGAAATGAATCGAGATTGATAAGGAGTTGGTTAATGATGCTCGAACATGTACTTGTTTTGAGTGCCTATTTATTTTCTGTCGGTCTCTATGGATTGATCACGAGTCGAAATATGGTTAGGGCCCTTATGTGTCTTGAACTTATATTGAATGCAGTTAATATAAATTTTGTAATATTTTCTGATTTTTTTGATAGCCGTCAATTAAAAGGAGCCATTTTCTCCATTTTTGTTATAGCTATTGCGGCCGCTGAAGCAGCTATTGGACTGGCTATTGTTTCATCAATTTATCGTAATAGAAAATCAACTCGTATTAATCAATCGAATTTGTTGAATAAGTAGTATTAATCATATAAATTCTAGTATTTATAAATCAATTCAAATAAGCATGTCTGTCACGTAAGGGATGATAATCTTTGCACAAAGATAAAAAATCAAAGTATTTTGGACCTCTCTTATAACCCAATCTAGAACTAGATTGATTCAAAAAAATTCTGGCTAATAACCCATTGATTCGTCTGGTATCTCAATATATGATTCATTTATAAGTTTACTAGATCGAAAATTTATGACGTTCAAAAATGTATAGATCCAATGTCACATTCAGTAAAGATTTATGATACGTGTATAGGGTGTACTCAATGTGTCCGAGCCTGCCCCACCGATGTATTAGAAATGATACCTTGGGATGGATGTAAAGCTAAACAAATTGCTTCCGCTCCAAGAACAGAGGACTGTGTCGGTTGTAAGAGATGTGAATCTGCCTGTCCAACGGATTTCTTGAGTGTTCGAGTTTATTTATGGCATGAAACAACTCGCAGCATGGGTCTAGCTTATTGATATGTTCCAAAAAACTCTACTGGAATCCATTTGATTTTTTTTACCGACAAAACCCGTGCTCAAAAATAGCATATTTTTCTTTTTTTTTTCGAGCACGGGCTTTTCTGGTCCAAGTGTATCTTGTCTTTATCACGAATAATTTTCCTTGGTTAACAATAATTGTAGTTTTTCCAATATCTGCGGGTTCCTTAATTTTCTTTCTTCCCCATAGAGGGAATAAGGTAATTAGGTGGTATACTATAGGTATATGCATTTTAGAACTTCTTCTAACAACTTATGCATTCTGTTATCATTTCCAATCGGACGATCCATTAATCCAATTAGTGGAGGACTATAAATGGATCCATTTTTTTGATTTCCATTGGAGATTAGGAATAGACGGACTTTCTATAGGACCCGTTTTACTAACGGGATTCATCACTACTTTAGCTACTTTAGCGTCTCGGCCAGTTACTCGAGATTCTCGATTATTCCATTTCCTGATGTTAGCAATGTACAGCGGTCAAATAGGATCATTTTCTGCTCGGGACCTTTTACTTTTTTTCATCA